ATCCAATTTTGTTTTTCTCCTTATCATTCAGGAAAGACAAAAAAATTTCAGGGTAGCAAACATTCTCGAGAATTTCTCTTAGATTCGAACCCATAGCTGATGATAGAACTAGAATAGATATTTTCTGTTTCCTACTCACACGAGCCCATATCCTTGCTTTTCGATCAATCTCTAATTCTAATCTTCCTCCCCAATCAGATATTATGGTGCCGGTATAGACCGAAATTCCGTTATGGTCCAATTCTGACCGGTAATAGATACCGGGGCTTTGCAATATTTGACTGATCACAATTCTGTATAGTCCATTTACTATAGAAGTTCCCAGGGAATTCATTAGAGGAATGTTTCCAATAAAAATTGTTTGTTCTTGCATATCCCTACGGGTTTTCCAAATTAATCCTGCGGATACGTATAATTCAGAAGAATATGTGAGTGATTCATATACAGCATCTCTTTCTTTTATCAATGGTTCTACCAATTTATATGTTTCCACAAATAATTGAAATTCAATTTCTTGATCTGTATCTTCAATTTTTGGAAACTTAGAAAGTTCTTCTGTTAAGCCATGATCAATGAACCTACAAAAACCTTCAAATTGTATCTGATTAAACCCAGGTATTGTAGACATTCTCTCATTTCCACCCCCAAGCATTTTATTTATTTCCCATTTATAAAAAAAATCCCATTATTTGCTTATTCATCATAAAATGGATCGATCTAGCAATGATGGAATTTATATTATGTTTACTGAATCACATGAAATTTTACCTAACTTCATAGGTGTAATAGATGTAATGCATGAAATACATATGAACGTAGGAATAAAGAGACTTTGATACTCAAATTGGAATTTGCAACAACTACAAATCAAATACAAAGGAATTGGTAAATTCTATTTAGACTTATGGAGTTTTGTATAAAATATCTATATCAAAACAAAAGGGAGTCAATTTCTACCATTATTATGATATTCCAATCCGATTGGGTACTATAAATAGATTCGGGATTTGATCTGCAGAAACAATATAGAATTTTTTGGTATTTTTTTAACAACATGGAACTTTTTCGTAGATTCCACTGTTAAAAAAAATTCGCTTCGCATAGAAGAGAGATATTTTACCTATACCTATATTTTTTTAGTAGAATTCGTAGAATTCGATTGAAGTATGTATAAGGACTTGTATTTATTAATAAACATGTGCAGATAGATATATAGTTATATATATATATCGCCTCCTTTCTTACAGTTCTCTGGGGGACATCACATGTCGTACTCTATCAAAATTTTCTATTTAATGATAATGAAAAAAAAAATTGTAAAAATGGAATTCCGACCATTTCCTCTAAACATCTTATATGGATAAGATACCCTAGATAATAGTAATCGTTTATGTTCGGGGGTTTACATATACTCATACTCGCTATTATAATTTTAATTAAGAGGGATTTTTTTAGGATTATGGAAACGAATCAATACGGATGGATTAGTAATCATTAGTTATGTATCAATTTTGATTTATTTAGGTAAGGTATCCATTTTGGGATTGTTTTCTTATATCATTAGGGAAACCGAATTTTCAATTTCAATCCAAGAATCATTTATGAATTCACAGTCAATAGTTAAAGTTAACGGTTCCCATTTGTCCTGAATTTTGGCTTTTGTGACTGAGAAAATCCACATTCTTTTCTTTCAATAGAAAAAGAAAGCAAAGTTTTGCGGTTTTTTGTTTTAGATATTGTGTGTTGTAAGATACTATCAATGGAAGAGATAGAGCCAATCCAATATTTTGTATCGTTTTGGCGGCATGGCCGAGCGGTAAGGCGGGGGACTGCAAATCCCTTTTTCCCCAGTTCAAATCCGGGTGTCGCCTCATCAACAAACAAAAGAATCGAAATACCTTCTTCTGTTTTGCTGATATAACTTTATCATTTTTATGTTAATCTTAAACTTAAAAAAAGAACTTCTTTCTTTTCGATAAGCTCTAACCACGCATGTAATAGGCCATCCCATCTCCCGATTGTCTCTATGAAACAATCGGGGGACAGTAAAGATTAGATCAAATGAGAAGGGAATAATAGGGGTATGTGATAGATAGTGATCTATCTTGATTCTCTATTTCGAGACTTTTTACTTAATGTAATGAAATGTAGGACAACAAAAGAAAGACTAGGTCTTATTATTCCTACATGGTACTAACACTCCTTCGATACTTCCAAGAGTTTCTCTGCTTCTTTTATTTATTTGTGCTTAATTTTTTCGATGATACTAGAAATCATATAATAACTTGTTATAATTCGATTTTTTGTATTGTTTCATCAACGGTGTTGTGCCCGAATCTCTTTCTTTTTGACTATGCGCTAGTGATTCCACTATTATTAGTGAATAATAATTATTAGTGAGCAATAATGGAATAATTCTTTTATATTCATAGAGATAGGGGACATAATTCACATGGATATGGTAAGTCTCGCTTGGGCTGCTTTAATGGTAGTCTTTACATTTTCTCTTTCCCTCGTAGTATGGGGAAGAAGTGGACTCTAGAAGTACTACTAATTGAAAAATCAAACTGTATTGTTTTTGGTTTATTTTATCTTTCTGCAAATTTTTTTTTTGAACAGTAAAAAAAAGAGTTCGGATTATAAGTTTTTAAGTGGATCCATACTTTCGACACGAAAGAACATAGACATAGTGGTTGTCCAATGAGATACTACGCATAATAATATACTACCTCATAATAAGATAGTACCTCGGGGTAGCCACCTACATATTACGTGCTTACCACTTGTTTTATTTATTAGTCTAAGTATTTTAGTTATTTTCAAAATAGGATTTTTTCTTGTTTTATGGAACTCATTTCATATCATGGTTCAAACGTTAAAGATGGGGTTTGCTAATTCTTTTCGAAATCCGAAGATAAAAAGTTCCCATGGAACCGAACTCCTGGATCATCGGTCAACTGCTCAATCAATTACTTCTTTCGAATGCTAAAAAAAGATTAGTGGCCTTTCGATTATTTCATTTCAGATTCATTGGAATCAACATGAATTATGAAGCAAAGAAATAGAATTAGGCCACTATGTATAATGTATATTAGATTAATATTCCATATATGTAATTGATATGATATCTATATATAAATAGAAAGATATATATTGTAGATTCATCTATATTCAAATTGATCGATATTCCACCTCTATTTTTATACAGTACAATTTTATACACTTCAATAACAATAATAGATAGTATGGTAGAAGGATTCATATATTTCTTTCTACCATACTATCGGATCTCATAGAATACTTCTCTCGTAGAATACTGATAATTCTAGTCCGCCAATTTCATTTAAGACGCGAAATTTTAATGCTTTTTATTTTTCTTATCTTCAATCATTGATAAGAACTAAAAAGTCAAGGTTAATTCAAATTAATCACTTTGACTGATTGTTTTTACGTATATTATAAGTAAAAAGGCGGTAGGAACTAGAATGAACAGTGCAGTAGCAATAAATGCGAGAATATTTACTTCCATAATCTCATCGTTTCATTTTTTATTCGCAATAACTCGGGATTTAATCCCATAGAGATGATAAATGTTTCGCTTGTAAATTCAATGGGATGCATTGCATCTCGATGATATCGAATCATATTAAAATATCATGAATAACAATATCGGAGCTATCAAATCGATTCATCGTCGAGAATTGAATAGTATAACATAGGAAGATCTTTTATCCATAGCGAATTTAAACAAAATGGGATTCCTGATGCAATCAAGAATTTCTTGACTTTTTTTTATTTATAATTTTTTGCATTCTTTACTTTTCTATAATCTACTGCCCTCTTGTTCAATGCAATCATCTGATGAAGTCTCATCAGACTACCTTTACCCTTACATTGTTTATAAACCAACTCAAGCAAAGAATTGCAGCGAAATTCAAAAAAGGAAAAGGAGGGAGGTTCGAACTAAACTCCTTCCTTTTTTTGTACTTATCAAATCTTCTTAAAAAAAATAAATAAAAACGAAAGAAACTTAAACTTTCAAAAATTATTAATTCCCTCACTAAGAGAGATAGATGGGATCCTTGTTTGTATTAATATCCTCTTTCCTTGAATTAGTAGTGGGACGTATATAGCAAAAGTTAAGTGTGAAATTTTAATGAGATAGATTATTTCAAATTCAAATTAGTAATTGAATTTACTAATTGAGGTTACAAAAAATCGGAGCCAGAACGGTTTTGCTTTAAGACGAAAAATTAGATCAAAGTTTACTATGTAAAATTGATTTTGTATCGTCCAAATCCCTTTTGTGTATGTGCTTCCCGGAAACGTATAGTACTCTATTTCATTAGAAAAATCGGGCGTAATCAACTAGACCCAGTACGGTATTCCTTCGAATCCTGAATATGATTCTACCAATAATTGTGGTAATTCACATATAGCACATATGTCTTTCTCCCATCAATTAGTACTCGTTGAAGAAATAGAAATTCCCATATTTTTTTTATTGGATTTGGATCCATCGGGACTGACGGGGCTCGAACCCGCAGCTTCCGCCTTGACAGGGCGGTGCTCTGACCAATTGAACTACAATCCCAGGGAAATAAAGTGTACAACATATGTTGTTGATTTAATTTCCTTCAAACCTTTCTATGTAGATTTTTGATTCGAATTGTCATATTCTACCAGACGGAGACGCGAGTAATAGAGTAATAGATTGATATGCGCGGAGACATGTACTTTAGTGCGAGGAGCATGGATTAATAGTCATTTTTTCGTTATTGTTAAATTGATTGATAATCAATCTGTCAATGAATAAAAAAAGAGTTTTTTTTTATTCTTTCATATCAAGTCAAGCATTTCTGTAGAAGGACAAATAGGTTATATCATTTTATGGTGGATACGCGAATTATTGGGCCGAGCTGGATTTGAACCAGCGTAGACATATTGCCAACGAATTTACAGTCCGTCCCCATTAACCGCTCGGGCATCGACCCGGGAAG